TGCTTAGATGGCCTATAATATTAGACCCATAAACAAAAGGTTTGGTCCTAGCCTTATTATTAATTGTAATTAGACCTACACATGCAAGTTTCCGCTACCCAGTGAAAATGCCCTTAAACCTAATAAAGACTAAAGGAGCTGGTATCAGGCTCACTCAAACGTAGCCTACGACGCCTTGCTTAGCCACACCCCTACGGGATACAGCAGTGACTAATCTTAAGCTATAAACGAAAGTTTGACTAAGCCATAATTATTTAGGGTTGGTCAATTTCGTGCCAGCCACCGCGGTCATACGATTGACCCTAGTTAATAAGTACCGGCGTAGAGCGTGTTCATGATACAAACCCAATAAAGTTAATGTTTAACTAAACTGTAATACGTAATAGTTAATACAAAAATAAACGATTAAAATGGCTTTAATAATACTAACACACGACAGCTAGGACACAAACTGGGATTAGATACCCCACTATGCCTAACCGTAAACCAATGTAGTTAACATAACAAAACCACTCGCCAGAGAACTACTAGCTATCGCTTAAAACTCAAAGGACTTGGCGGTGCCCTAAACCCACCTAGAGGAGCCTGTTCTATAATCGATAAACCCCGATAAATCTCACCCTATCTTGCCAATACAGCCTATATACCGCCATCGTCAGCCCACCTTTAAAAAGTCAAGCAGTAAGCAAAATTATTTTTCCATAAAAACGTTAGGTCAAGGTGTAGCATATGATAGGGGAAGAAATGGGCTACATTCTCTACTATAGAGTACAACGAATCACATTGTGAAATCAACGTGCCTGAAGGAGGATTTAGTAGTAAATTAAGAATAGAGAGCTTAATTGAATTAGGTAATAGGGCGCGCACACACCGCCCGTCACCCTCCTCTACACATAACTGACCAATAATTAATAAGCATTAATACAAAAGAGGAGAAAAGTCGTAACAAGGTAAGTGTACTGGAAAGTGCACTTGGATTATCAAAATGTAGCTTAACCCAAAGCATTTAGTTTACACCTAAAAGATTTCAGCTTATTCTGAACATTTTGAGCCAATCATAGCCCTAACTATCCCCAACTAAACTAATCATAACTCTAACTAAAACATTTTCTTGATCTTAGTATAGGAGATAGAAAAGATAACCTAGGCGCCATAACATTAGTACCGCAAGGGAACATTGAAAGATAAATTAAAAGCACAAAAAAGCAAAGACTAACCCTTATACCTTTTGCATAATGATTTAGCCAGTCAACACAGACAAAATGAACTACGCCTGACCCCCCGAAATTAAGTGAGCTACTGTAAAACAGTCATACAGAACCAACTCGTCTATGTAGCAAAATAGTGAGAAGATTTTATAGTAGAAGTGAAAAACCTATCGAACTTAATGATAGCTGGTTATCCAAAAAATGGATCTTAGTCCAACTTTAAGTCTTATAAAGCACTACTAATATAAGCATACTTTAGACTTAAAACCTAATCAATAGAGGGACAACTCTTCTGATCAAGTAAACAAACTCTATTAGAGGGTAATGGTGACCACAAACTTCCATTGTAGGCTTAAAAGCAGCCAACAATTAAGAAAGCGTTAAAGCTCAAATACACTTAACAATTTAATACCAAGAACAAATCAAAACCCCTAATTGACTATTGGATGATTCTATTTAAATTTAGAAGACATAATGCTAAAATCAGTAATAAGAACTAATTCTCCTCGCACAAGCCTAAGTTAGCAAACGGATACCCCACTAACAATTAACAAAACTATATTTTAACCCACAAACTAGGCTATTTACCCTAAACATTGTTAACCCAACACAGGAATGCGAAAACTTTAAAAGGAAAGATTAAAAAGAATAAAAGGAACTCGGCAAACTAATATAACCCCGCCTGTTTACCAAAAACATCACCTCTAGCATTACAAGTATTAGAGGCACTGCCTGCCCAGTGAGTTAGACTTTAACGGCCGCGGTATCCTGACCGTGCAAAGGTAGCATAATCACTTGTCTCTTAAATAGAGACTTGTATGAATGGCATAACGAGGGTTTAACTGTCTCTTTTTCTCAATCAATGAAATTGACCTACCCGTGCAGAGGCGGGTATAATCTTATAAGACGAGAAGACCCTGTGGAGCTTAAGATTAATAACTTACCTGACTATGACTTCTAACCTAATGGATCAAAACCATAAACTTCTAAGTTATAATCTTTGGTTGGGGTGACCTCGGAGAATAAATTAACCTCCGAATGATATAACCAAGATAAACACATCTAAGTGCATAAAGCCAGTAATTGACCCAAACTCTTGATCAACGGAACAAGTTACCCCAGGGATAACAGCGCAATCCTATTTAAGAGCCCATATCGACAATTAGGGTTTACGACCTCGATGTTGGATCAGGACATCCTAATGGTGCAACCGCTATTAAGGGTTCGTTTGTTCAACGATTAAAGTCCTACGTGATCTGAGTTCAGACCGGAGAAATCCAGGTCGGTTTCTATCTATACATTAATTTCTCCCAGTACGAAAGGACAAGAGAAATAGGGCCAACATAACTCACGCGCCCTTATACCCATTAATGAAAAAATCTAAACTAATCAAACTTATATCTCATTACTCTAGAAAAGAGCACATTAAGGTGGCAGAGCAGGTAATTGCATAAAACTTAAGCCTTTATTCTCAGAGGTTCAACTCCTCTCCTTAATATTAATGTTTATAATTAACCTCCTTTTATACATCATTCCCATCCTCCTAGCAGTTGCTTTCCTTACACTTATTGAACGAAAAGTGCTAGGCTATATACAACTCCGCAAAGGCCCAAATATCATTGGACCTTATGGCCTACTTCAACCTTTCGCAGATGCCGTCAAACTATTTACAAAAGAACCTCTCCGCCCCCTAACCTCATCCATCATTATGTATATCATCGCCCCAATCCTAGCCTTAACCATCGCCTTAACCATCTGAACCCCACTCCCAATGCCCTTAACTTTAATAGACCTTAACCTCGGATTACTTTTTATTCTCTCCTTATCCGGCCTATCTGTTTACTCCATCCTATGGTCAGGGTGAGCATCAAACTCTAAATATGCTCTCATTGGGGCTCTACGAGCAGTAGCCCAAACAATCTCCTATGAAGTCACCTTAGCTATTATCCTCCTATCTATCATACTTATTAATGGCTCATTCACCCTAAAAAACCTTCTAATCACCCAAGAGAATCTATGACTAATTACCTCAACATGACCCCTAGCTATAATATGGTATATCTCTACATTAGCAGAAACTAATCGAGCCCCTTTTGATTTAACAGAAGGTGAATCCGAACTTGTATCTGGTTTTAATGGTGAATATGCCGCTGGTCCATTCGCTATATTTTTCCTAGCAGAGTACGCTAATATCATCGCTATAAATGCTATAACTACTATCCTATTTTTAGGAACCCCTATGAACCCCAACTACCCCTATGTTAATACAATATCTTTTATAATTAAAACAATTCTTCTAACTGCAGCCTTCCTGTGAATTCGAGCATCTTACCCACGATTCCGGTACGATCAGTTAATATATTTACTATGAAAAAACTTCTTACCTATTACATTAGCACTATGTCTATGATACATTTCAATACCAATTGCACTTTCAAGTATTCCTCCACAATTATAAGAAATATGTCTGATAAAAGAATTATCTTGATAGGATAAATTATAGGGGTTTAAACCCCCTTATTTCTAGAACAGCAGGAGTTGAACCTACATTTTAAAGCTCAAAACTATACGTGTTTCCTTTACACCACATTCTAGTAAGGTCAGCTAAAAAGAGCTATCCGGGCCCATACCCCGAAAATGTTGGTTAACATCCTTCCCATACTAATGTCTCCCTATGTCCTTACAATTATTACCCTTAGCCTACTAACGGGCACATTACTAACACTAATAAGTAACCACTGACTAATAGCCTGAATAGGTTTAGAAATTAACACACTAACTATTATTCCACTTATAACCTCATCTCATCACCCACGAAACACAGAATCAGCAATTAAATATTTCATAACTCAAGCTACCGCATCCATAATTATCATATTCTCTATTATCTTCAACGCCTCAATAATCAATCAATGAAACATCACCCAAATCTGCAATCAATGAGCATCCCTACTTATAACCATTGCCCTAGCTATAAAATTAGGTCTTGCCCCTTTCCACTTTTGGGTTCCTGAAGTAATTCAAGGTATTACACTTCTATCTGGCATAATACTCCTTACCTGACAAAAAATCGCACCCGTATCTATCTTATACCAAATTTCACCCTCACTAAACATGCCTCTACTAATAACCCTGAGCATCATATCAACGGCTTTAGGCGGATGAGGAGGACTAAACCAGACTCACCTACGAAAAATCTTAGCATACTCATCAATTGCTCATATAGGCTGAATAGCCATTATCATTCTAATTATACCCTCACTAACCTTGCTTAATCTCCTAATCTACTTTGCAGCTACAATTACCTTATTCATACTACTTAATTTCATAAACGTGACAAAAATTAACTCTCTATCAAACCTATGAAACAAATCTCCCACGCTAGTGATTATTATAACTATAACTCTACTATCATTAGGTGGTCTACCTCCACTTACAGGTTTTATACCTAAATGACTTATTCTAAAAGAACTAATCACCTACAATAACATCTTCTTAGCAACCATGCTAGCATTATCAGCCCTACTCAACCTATTCTTTTATATTCGGATCATCTATTCATCCACCCTGACCATATTTCCATCAACCAACAATTCAAAACTCCACTGGACAATAACTTCAAAAAAACCATCATCTACCATCCCTTCTCTAACTATTATCTCATCCATACTTCTTCCATTAACCCCTATGTTTATTATTCTTACCTAAGAATTACAAGCCTTTATCTTGCATGATCCGAACGCAAATCGAACGCTTTAATTAAGCTAAATTCTTGTTAACACTTAGACTTTGGTAGAGATATTCAACTACTTTTTTGAATTTGCAATTCAATGTATTATTATTATACTTCAAAGCCTACCACAATTAGACTAAATTGAAATCAAACAATAAACCCAATAGTCTTACTAAGCTGATTATCCATATAATCACTAAACTCTCCTAAGCCTACTTTTAAAGGCTTAGGCTAAATCAGACCAAAGGCCTTCAAAGCCTTAAGTAGGTGTTAAAGCACCTAACCTTTGCTAAAAGCAATGTCTCTCCCGCCTGGGGGGAGGGGGGGAAGGCGGGAGAGCCCCCCCCCCCGCAACTGTAGTCTAAACTGGCAGGTATTTATCCTGCTTAGTCCTAATTAACAGCTAGGTGCCTGGACTTTCGGCCTCAGTTTAATGGTAAAAAGAGATGGTTAATCTCTGTCTTTGAATTTACAGTTCAATGCCTGACTCAGCCATTTTACCTATGTTCATTAACCGCTGACTTTTTTCAACTAATCACAAAGATATTGGTACTTTGTACCTAATTTTTGGGGCTTGAGCAGGTATAGTCGGCACCGCCTTAAGTCTTCTAATCCGAGCCGAACTTGGCCAGCCAGGGACCCTTATTGGTGACGATCAGATTTATAATGTCATCGTTACGGCCCACGCTTTCGTCATAATTTTCTTCATAGTTATACCAATCATAATCGGAGGCTTTGGTAACTGACTCGTCCCTTTAATAATTGGTGCCCCTGATATAGCATTTCCACGAATGAATAATATAAGCTTCTGACTGTTACCTCCATCATTTTTACTTCTGTTAGCATCATCGACTGTTGAAGCTGGAGCTGGAACAGGTTGGACAGTATACCCACCATTAGCAGGCAACTTAGCCCATGCAGGAGCTTCTGTAGATTTAGCAATTTTTTCACTCCACTTAGCAGGAATCTCCTCAATTCTTGGAGCTATTAACTTCATCACTACCATTATCAATATAAAACCACCAGCTATATCTCAATATCAAACCCCTCTGTTTGTTTGGTCCGTAATAATCACAGCAGTTCTACTACTCCTTTCACTTCCAGTTCTAGCTGCAGGAATTACTATACTTTTAACAGATCGAAACTTAAATACCACCTTCTTTGACCCTGCTGGTGGAGGAGATCCTATCCTATATCAACACTTATTTTGGTTCTTTGGCCATCCAGAAGTATATATCTTAATCTTACCTGGGTTTGGGATTATTTCCCATATTGTTACCTATTACTCAGGTAAAAAAGAACCTTTTGGCTACATGGGAATAGTCTGAGCTATGATATCTATTGGATTCCTCGGTTTTATTGTATGAGCCCACCATATATTTACTGTTGGCTTAGATGTAGATACACGCGCTTACTTTACCTCCGCAACGATAATTATTGCCATCCCTACAGGAGTTAAAGTGTTTAGCTGACTGGCTACTCTTCATGGCGGTAATATCAAATGATCACCAGCCATGTTGTGAGCCTTAGGCTTTATTTTCTTATTTACAATTGGGGGGTTAACAGGGATTGTACTAGCTAATTCATCATTAGATATTGTTCTCCACGATACTTACTACGTAGTAGCTCACTTCCATTACGTTCTGTCTATAGGGGCAGTCTTTGCTATTATAGGGGGGTTTGTTCACTGATTCCCTCTATTTACAGGCTATATATTAAGCGACCTATGAACAAAAATTCACTTCTTCATTATGTTCGTAGGAGTAAATTTAACATTCTTTCCTCAACACTTCCTAGGCCTATCTGGTATACCACGCCGATATTCTGATTACCCAGACGCTTATACTACATGGAATGTCCTCTCATCAATTGGCTCTTTTATCTCCTTAATAGCAGTAATTCTTATAGTCTTCATTATTTGAGAAGCATTTGCCTCCAAGCGTGAAATCATAAACGTAGAAATAACCACAACTAACATTGAATGATTACATGGCTGTCCTCCTTCCTATCATACCTTTGAACAACCAGTATTTATCAAAATTTAACTAAGAAAGGAAGGAATTGAACCTCCTAAGATTGATTTCAAGTCAACCCCATAACCTCTATGACTTTCTCTTAAGGTACTAGTAAAACCATTACATAACTTTGCCATAGTTAAATTATAAGTTTAACCCTTATGTATCTTATATGCCATATCCAATACAGCTGGGTTTTCAAGACGCTACATCCCCAATCATAGAAGAATTAATATACTTCCATGATCATACATTAATAATTGTCTTCTTAATTAGCTCATTAGTGCTTTACATTATCATTCTCATACTATCCACAAATTTAACCCACACAAGTACGATAGACGCGCAGGAAGTAGAAACAATTTGAACAATTATACCAGCTGCCATTCTAGTCCTCATTGCTCTTCCATCACTACGAATCCTCTATATAATAGACGAAATCTATAATCCCTACCTTACAGTTAAAGCTATGGGGCACCAATGATATTGGAGTTACGAGTATACTGACTATGAAGACTTAACATTCGATTCTTACATAGTACCTACTAAAGATCTAGCTCCAGGACAGCTTCGATTGTTAGAGGTGGATAATCGAGTAGTTCTACCAATAGAACTACCCATTCGCATGCTAATCTCCTCAGAAGATGTCCTACACGCATGAGCAGTCCCATCCTTAGGTCTAAAAGCCGATGCAATCCCTGGGCGACTTAACCAAATCACCCTAACATCCTCTCGACCTGGGGTTTTCTATGGTCAATGTTCAGAGATCTGTGGGTCAAATCACAGTTTCATGCCTATTGTCCTAGAAATAACTTCACTTAAATATTTTGAAAAGTGATCATCTATAATGCAATCATTTTTGAGTTATAAATTATAATACTTTTAGGGTATAAAAGAGATTTAATATCTCCTCAAAACAACATGCCACAACTAGACACTTCCACATGATCCTCTATTATCGTACTTATAATTTTGTCTCTATTCTGCCTATTTCAACTAAAAATAATTAACCACACACTAATCCAAGTCCCATCCCCCAACGAAACAACAATAACCTCTAAAACCTCCCTACCCTGAGAGAACAAATGAACGAAAATTTATTTGCCCCATTCATCACACCAACCATTATAGGTATTACAACCTTACCACTCATTATTCTACTTCCATGTGTTATACTATCTTCCCCAAAACGATGATTACCGAATCGGATTCAAATTCTACAAATTTGATTAATTCGCTTAATTACTAAACAAATAATGACAATACATAACAAACAAGGTCGAACCTGATCCCTCATACTAATATCCCTAATCCTATTTATTGCTTCTACTAATCTCTTAGGCCTCTTACCCTACTCATTTACACCAACAACTCAACTCTCAATGAATATCGGTATAGCTATCCCACTTTGAGCCGGAACGGTAATTATAGGCTTTCGAAATAAACCTAAAATATCACTAGCGCACTTCTTACCCCAAGGCACACCAACTCCGCTAATTCCTATACTTATTATTATTGAAACAATCAGCCTGTTTATCCAACCTTTAGCCTTAGCAGTACGACTCACAGCCAACATTACCGCAGGCCACCTCCTAATCCATCTGATTGGTTCAGCTACGCTAGCTCTCTCTTCCATTAGTATAACCGTATCAACTATCACATTCTCTATCCTATTCCTCCTTACAATCTTAGAGTTAGCAGTAGCAATAATCCAAGCCTATGTCTTTACCCTTCTAGTTAGCCTTTATCTTCATGATAATTCATAATGACCCACCAAACACACGCTTACCATATAGTAAACCCAAGCCCATGACCACTGACAGGAGCTCTATCAGCTCTCCTTCTAACTTCAGGCATAATCATGTGATTCCACTTTAACTCTACCTTTCTCCTTATTATTGGTCTAACTTCAATGCTATTAACTATATACCAATGATGACGAGATATTATTCGAGAGGGCACATTTCAAGGCCCCCACCCTCCTCTAGTCCAAAAAGGGTTACGATACGGAATAATCTTATTTATTGTTTCCGAAGTATTCTTTTTCTTCGGGTTTTTCTGAGCTTTTTATCACTCAAGTTTAGCCCCTACACATGAATTAGGAGGATGTTGACCTCCTACAGGAATTAACCCATTAAACCCCCTTGAAGTTCCACTCTTAAATACAGCAATCCTTCTCGCATCAGGAGTATCAATCACATGAGCCCACCATAGTTTAATAGAGGCTAACCGAAGTCAAATAATTCAAGCGTTACTTATTACTATCATACTAGGACTCTATTTCACTGTCCTTCAAGCTATAGAATACTATGAAGCACCCTTCACAATTTCCGATGGAATTTATGGCTCAACTTTCTTTGTAGCTACAGGATTTCATGGGCTCCATGTCATCATTGGCTCAACATTCCTAATCATCTGCCTCCTTCGTCAACTTTTCTTCCACTTTACCTCTACCCACCACTTTGGATTTGAAGCAGCTGCTTGATATTGACACTTTGTAGATGTAGTTTGACTATTCTTATACGTCTCTATTTATTGATGAGGCTCTTATTTTTCTAGTATAATTAGTACTACTGATTTCCAATCATTAAGTTCCGGGTAAAACCGGAGAAAAATAATAAATCTTATTATAGTCCTATTAGTAAATTCTACTTTGGCTACAATCGTAATTGTCATTGCCTTTTGACTTCCTCAATTATATTTATATTTAGAAAAATCCAGTCCTTATGAGTGCGGTTTTGATCCTTTAGGGTCAGCACGTCTACCTTTTTCTATAAAATTCTTCTTAGTAGCTATTACATTTCTACTATTTGACCTAGAGATTGCACTCCTCCTCCCCCTTCCATGGGCCATCCAACTTCCTACTCCCTATCTTATGTTATTTATATCTTATTGCTTGATCCTTCTTCTAACCACAGGACTAGCTTATGAATGAATTCAAAAAGGCTTAGAATGAACTGAATAGGTATTTAATCTAATTAAGATAATTGATTTCGACTCAATAAATCATGGTTTAACCCCATGAACACCTTGTGGCATCTATTAACCTAAATATCATTATAGCCTTCATTATAGCCCTTATAGGGGTTCTAATCTACCGCTCACACCTTATATCTACACTACTATGTTTAGAAGGCATGATATTATCCTTATTTATCCTAGTAACCCTACTTATTTCCCAATCACACATACTTACTACTTCTATAATACCTCTAATTTTACTAGTATTCTCTGCTTGTGAAGCAGGAGTTGGATTAGCCCTCCTAGTAACTATCTCCACAACTTACGGAAATGATCACGTACAGAATCTTAACCTCTTACAATGCTAAAAATTCTTATTCCAACCTTAATACTCATCCCATTAACCTGGTATTCTAAAAAACCTTGAATATGAATTAACACAACAGCCTACAGTCTAATAATTAGTATTATTAGTCTATCTCTCATCTACCACAATTCAGACCTAAGTTACAACTTCAATAGCTCATTCTCCATAGATTCATTATCAGGACCATTACTAATTTTATCCTGCTGACTCTTACCTTTAATAATTATAGCTAGTCAAAACCACTTAAATAAAGAGTCATTATTACGGAAAAAACTTTATCTAACTATACTAATCACTCTTCAACTATCATTAATCATAGCATTCTCATCATCAGAACTTATTATATTCTACATCCTGTTTGAAACTACCCTTATCCCCACCCTTATTATTATTACTCGATGAGGAAATCAAAATGAACGACTTAATGCAGGTATCTACTTCCTATTTTACACCCTAATTGGATCCCTTCCATTACTAGTAGCTCTTCTTAACCTTAACCATAATCTAGGGTCCCTCCATATCTTAACTAACCTTATCTTCACTTGTCAACTCGACAACACAATATCCAACTCTTTATTATGGTATGCATGTATAATCGCTTTTATAGTTAAAATACCATTATATGGCCTCCACCTATGACTCCCCAAAGCACATGTAGAAGCCCCAATTGCAGGATCAATAGTCCTGGCAGCTATTCTACTCAAACTCGGAGGCTACGGAATCATACGAATCACAATATTTACTGAACCAATTACAAAACACCTACTCTATCCTTTTATTATTCTATCCTTATGAGGAATAATCATAACTAGCTCCATCTGTATACGTCAAACAGACCTAAAGTCACTCATTGCTTACTCATCCGTTAGTCATATAGGGTTAGTTATTATAGCTGCCCTGATGCAGTCAACAATTAGCTTTATAGGAGCCACCTTACTAATAATTGCTCATGGATTAACTTCCTCACTACTATTCTGCCTAGCTAATTCTAATTACGAACGAATTCACACTCGGACTATAATTATAGCACGAGGGTTGCAACTAGTCCTACCATTGATATGCACCTGATGACTACTAGCTAGTCTAGCTAACTTAGCTCTACCACCACTTATCAATCTAACAGGAGAACTTATAGTTATTATTTCATCATTTTCTTGATCTAATTTCTCTATCTTGATTTTAGGGATCAACACTGTAATCACAGCTCTTTACTCCTTTTATATACTTATCACCTCCCAACGAGGAAAATTCACACACCATCTCACCCCAATTTCACCCTCAATAACACGAGAACATATCTTAATAACCCTTCACATTCTACCCTTAGTAATACTTTCTATCAATCCAGCATACATTTTGGGACTGACGTACTGCAGATATAGTTTAACAAAAACATTAGATTGTGAATCTAAATATAGAAGTTCAAACCTTCTTATATGCCGAGAAAGTGTCAAGAACTGCTAATTCCTGAACCCATAACTAAACTTATGGCTTTCTTACTTTTAAAGGATAGCAGTAATCCCCTGGTCTTAGGAACCAGTAACTTTGGTGCAACTCCAAATAAAAGTAATTAATTTTATTCTTAATTCCTCCTCCATTCTTACATTTACCCTTCTTGTATTCCCAATTCTATATAACCTTGTTTTTCCCTACAAAACAAAACAATTTCCCCTCCATTGTAAGAATACGATCATACTGGCTTTCCTCACTAGTCTTTTATCTTTTCTCACATTCATCCTGAACGGCCAAGAATCAATCATCACCAATTGACACTGATTTTCAACCCACTCCTTTTCTATCTCCATAAGCTTCAAATTAGACTTCTTTTCCATTATCTTTATCCCAATTGCCCTATTCGTGACCTGGTCAATCCTAGAATTCTCCTTATGATACATACACTCTGACCCTAATATCTTCCGATTTTTCAAGTACCTAATCACCTTTCTTCTAACTATAATTATCCTAGTATCAGCCAACAACTTGTTTCAACTATTTATCGGCTGAGAAGGTGTAGGGATTATATCCTTCATACTTATTGGATGGTGATACGGACGTACAGACGCTAACACTGCAGCTCTCCAAGCCATCCTATATAACCGCATCGGTGATATTGGATTCATGGCTACAATAGCCTGACTCATGCTAAACAATAATTCATGGGACCTTCACCATATCTTCTCCATCAACATAAGCACCTTTGCTCTCTTAGGATTAATCCTTGCTGCTGCTGGTAAATCTGCTCAATTTGGCCTTCATCCATGACTCCCCTCAGCTATAGAGGGCCCAACCCCTGTATCTGCTTTACTCCACTCAAGCACTATAGTAGTAGCCGGAATTTTCTTATTAATCCGATTCCATCCTATGCTAGAGAACAACAAAACAGCCCTTGATATTATCTTATGTTTAGGAGCAATAACTACATTATTTACAGCTATCTGTGCAATCACTCAAAATGATATCAAAAAAATTGTAGCATTCTCAACATCTAGTCAATTAGGCCTAATAATAGTCACAGTAGGACTTAACCAACCTTATTTAGCATTCATGCATATCTGCACTCACGCATTCTTCAAAGCAATATTATTTCTATGCTCAGGATCAATCATCCACAGCCTTAATGACGAACAAGATATCCGAAAAATAGGGGGACTATTTTATTCATTACCCATCACATCCTCTGCTCTAATAACAGGTAGCTTAGCACTCACAGGTATACCATTCCTAGCAGGTTTTTACTCCAAAGACTCAATCATTGAGGCCCTAAATATATCCTACACAAACTCATGAGCCCTCACAATTACACTAATCGCAACATCTTTTACAGCTGTTTATAGCTTCCGAATTATTTACTATGCCTTAATAGGGTACCCTCGATTCCCTTCAATCTCCTTTATTAACGAAAATAACCCCAACCTAATTAACCCGATCATACGTTTAGCAACTGGAAGTATCTTTGCAGGGTTCATCTTAACATCTTCCATCCCCCCATCATCGTCCATTTCTATGACTATACCCCTAATAATCAAACTATCTGCCCTTATTATCTCCCTTCTAGGCCTTTATATTGGAATAGAACTAAACTTTTTAAGTAATAAACTCATAAACTCTAACAATCATACTACACTCTTCTCTAGTTTATTAGGCTACTTCTCGCAGATTTTACATCGACTACCTCCCCTAATAAATCTCTTTACAGGTCAACGAATTGCTACCATACTAATTGATCTTGATTGATATGAAAAAACAGGACCTAAAGGCCAAGCCTATATTCACTCAACCGTCTCTTCTTTATTAACTATAGCTCAAAAGGGGTCTATAAAAACTTACTTCTTAACTTTTCTTATTTCAATAATGCTTACTTTAGCACTTATTTAATCTCCGAGCACGAACTACTTCTAATACGATGTAGATAGTAATGAATAAAATTCATCCTAATAAAGCCAAAGCTCAACCTCCACATCAATATAGTAATGAAACACCACTATAATCCTGTCCGACACAATGAACTCCAACAAAGTCAAATAATTCAATAATTGTATTAGAATAAACTTCCCCAGATAAATAATGTCACACTGACTCTATAAACAATGCAAATAATAACATTCCAAAAGCCACTGTATTACCAACTCATGTTTCAGGGTATTCTTCTGTAGCTATAGCAGCAGTATAACCAAATACTACTAATATACCGCCTAAATAAACAAGAAATACTACCAAACCTAAAAAGACATCTTCTAAGCAAATTACTACCGCACACCCTAACCCCCCACTTGCAACCAAACTTAAACCTCCATAAACAGGTGAAGGCTTAGAAGCAAAGGCCACAAAACCTACAATTAATAGGAAAGAGATAAGGAAAATAATTATTATTTTCATTATTTTAGCATGGACTTAAACCATAACCTATGGCATGAAAAACCATTGTTGTATTTCAACTACAAAAATGTAATGACCAACCTACGAAAATCCCACCCGCTTGTAAAAATTATTAATCACTCTTTCATTGACCTACCTGCACCCTCCAACATTTCAGCTTGATGGAATTTTGGGTCTCTCCTAGGAATCTGCCTAATTATCCAAATCCTTACAGGACTATTCCTAGCCATACATTACACATCAGATACATTAACAGCTTTCTCCTCAGTAGCCCACATCTGCCGAGATGTAAATTTTGGGTGACTAATTCGAAACATTCACGCCAATGGAGCCTCAATATTCTTCATATGCCTATTCTTACATGTAGGCCGAGGGCTTTATTATGGGTCTTACTTATTTAAAGAAACTTGGAACATTGGAGTAATCTTACTCCTAACAGTAATAGCTACTGCATTTGTAGGTTATGTTCTACCATGAGGACAAATATCCTTCTGAGGAGCTACAGTAATTACTAACCTTCTATCAGCTATCCCCTACATCGGAACTACACTAGTAGAATGAATTTGAGGTGGGTTCTCAGTAGATAAAGCTACACTTACCCGATTCTTTGCCTTCCATTTCATTCTGCCCTTTATCATCCTAGCCCTCGTTATTGTTCATCTTCTATTCCTCCACGAAACAGGATCTAATAATCCAACAGGAATTAACCCAGATTCAGACAAAATTCCTTTCCACCCCTACTATACTATTAAAGATATTCTTGGGTTAATCCTAATAATTCTCTTACTATTAACATTAGCTTTATTTTCCCCAGATGTTTTAGGAGACCCTGACAACTTCACCCCAGCTAACCCACTTAACACCCCTCCTCATATTAAACCAGAATGATACTTTCTATTTGCCTACGCAATTCTACGATCTATCCCAAACAAGTTAGGAGGTGTTCTAGCACTATTAGCATCAATCTTGGTTCTTTTAGCAATCCCATTACTTCATACATCAAACCAACGAAGCTTAATATTCCGACCCATTTCACAAACCTTATTCTGACTATTAACAGCTAATCTTCTAATTTTAACCTGAATTGGAGGACAACCTGTTGAACAGCCCTTCATTATCATTGGCCAAATAGCTTCAATTTCATATTTTACTATTATCATTATTCTAATACCCTTAGCAGGCATACTTGAAAATTACATACTTCAACCAAAATACCCTTAACATGTCCAAGTAATTTAATAAAAATACTGGCCTTGTAAGCCAACAATGAAGGAAAACTCCTTCCTTGGACA